TTTATTCGATTAGAATAGAAAACGATTGATCCATTCTATGACATTTCAATCTCACAAGAGTAACCTAGTGACACCGCTCGAATTTGGCTTAAAAAAAAAGAAGGGAAGGGATAAAGTCAAATAATCTTCTTCACAATATACATACTATGACTAGTAATGCGGTACAAAGAATTCCCGATATCGACATCTGGAATAGAAACGAAACAAGCAAAAAGCTTTTCATAATTTTGAATCATATATAATTGTCAAAACAAAAATTTGATTCTTTTTACGAATTTGATATTGGAAATCCGCGAATCTAGAAATTCATTTCGGACAATTGAACCTTCTCAAACTGTTTCTTCTTAAGAACCAAAAATATTTGTGCCAAAATAACAGATGCCAAGAAGAACAAAAGGCCTTGGACACGGAATGGATCTTGAAGTACTATTTCCGCATCTCCTTGACCAAATCCACCCACATTAGGATTACTCGTTAATGGCTGATCAAGTTTGATAGATTCGCCTTCGGAAACAAGAAGTTCTGGCCCTGGTGGAATAATATCAACCACTTGACGTTCATCTGACGCATCCGATATGGTTATTTCGTACCCCCCTTTTTCTTTTCGTATGATTTTACTTACTACACCAGCCGCTGTAGCATTATAAACTGTATTGTTACTCTTGTTCCCATCGGGATAAATCTGACCCCTTCCTCTGTTCCCGCCTACATATATGGGATATTTTAAGAAGTGAACATTTTTATTAGTAGCGGGGTCCGGGGAAAGAATAGGAAAGGTGACTTCACTATATTTCTGACCAGAAACAGGACCTATCACAAGAATATTTTTTTTATTGGGGCGATAGCTCTGAAAAGACAGATTGCCTATCTTTTCTTTCATCTCGGGCGAAATACGATCGGGAGGCGCTAATTCAAACCCCTCAGGTAAAATAAGAACAGCCCCCACATTCAAACCTCCCCTTTTACCATTAGCAAGAACTTGTTTAACTTGCATATCATAAGGAATTCGAACAACTGCTTCAAATACAGTATCAGGAAGTACCGCTTGCGGAACCTCAATATCCACGGGCTTATTAGCTAAATGGCAATTGGCACATACAATACGCCCGGTCGCTTCTCGTGGATTTTCATAACCCTGCTGTGCAAAAATGGGATATGCATTTGAAATGGATGTCCGAGCTATGATATATATCATCAGCGATACGGAAATACATCGAATAATCTCTTTCTTTATCCAAGAAAAGGTGTTTTTAGTTTGCATGGTCCAATCATTGATCCCGAAAATTTCTACAATAAAATTAGGTAGGTCGCTTGTATAGTTCCCTATCCACAATTCTGCTATTTACTTTATTGAAATCATTTTACTGGAATAGAAGGAGTAGTAGAAATCCCTGTAGGGTAGAAAGAGTAAGTACGTCTTAAAATGGAAATGCTTTGCTTATGTACCTTATGTTACAAAGTAACAAATATTATAGTTGGATCAGTCATTCATTGAATGATAAATCACTACAAGTGATGGAGATATACGATTTAAATAACGGAAGATCCAATATTTAAAAATTGTATCCAGAATGACTGGAAAAGTAGAAACAAGACCCGATATAATTTGATCGTTGTGAACAAATCCAAAATCTTTGTAGACATAGCCAATCATTAGTTCCCAACCATGGGGCGAATGGAATCCGATACATAAATCAGTTAATAAAAGAATAGAAAAAGCTTTTATTGTGTCACTTAAGTTATATAGGAATTCTTGAACCCAAGAGTTAAGAATAGCAAGTTCTTCATTACCCAAAATAGAATAACCACTTAAAATAATGAAAGAGGTTATATTTGTCGATAAGTGCAAAATCATATGGATATGATCCTCATTGTGCATCTTGATCAATTGGATCGTTTCTTTGTGGATTCCTATACGAAGTGTTTGTAGATGTGTTTCCGGGTATTCTTTTATCATTTCGTCCAAGAGTAAGAGTTCTTCCAATTCTATGAATTTTTCTAGAATACTCTTTTCTTGAATATCAGTCAAAAAAGTTTCGGATTGCCTAGTATTCCACCAATTAGTAATCCAAAATTCAAGACTTTTATTAAATGAGAGAGAGATCCACCAGGGCAAAAATACTATAGATGCAAGATATAGAAGAGGAAGAAATGCTTTCTTTTTTACCATTTTTTCATCTTTGAATTGTTAATGAACCCACCTCATTTGTTGAATCTATGTGATCTACTATTTCTATTAACCCTAAGTTCTATTACAAGGCATAGGATCTATGAATCGATTCCCTGTTTTTTATTTGTGATTCAGTAGTTAGTCCTTGAATTTAGAAAGAATACAGAAATAGAATAAGAGCCCGTTTCAAATGAAGAAATAAGAAAAAATCTTGTTTCCAGATACCTCAATTGAATTGATCAAATTCGAAGCCCTTTTCGATGAATGCTTGAAAGAAGCAATTCAAGCAAGTCAAGTAATGAATATTATTCGGATTTTAAGCCAAAAGAACTCCCTTGGTCCTTTCTATCAAAAAAGAAAATCTTTCGAAAAAAAAAAATGGCCGGCTACCCACAGTTATAGTCCAGGAAAAATGGAGAGAGATTTATTAAGAATATTGTGATCTACCGATCATAAATTCAAAACCTAATGGAATGATCAAAAATGAGTGGCAAAACAAGACAGAAAAGTTATCCTTATAAGAGATCCAAGCAATCCTTTGCCTTTGATCATTAAGAAAAACAAAAGAAAAGATAAAAAAAAAAGAAAGGTCGATTGACAAAAGAAAGGAGAGATAATTTACAAGATATGATCTATTTGTATCGAACCTTTCAATTCATATTGAAAATAAAAAGAGAAATCCTTTATTCCGAAATGTTTTGATATACGAGATGAATCTATTATTATTATTTTATTTCGATTTGTTACTTTTACTTGTTTTTTACTAAATTGAGTTGAGTGGATTTCCATACGCATAAATTCTTTTTTATGCATACAAAAAAAATTTCGTTTTATGGATGTTCCATATACGTATACTTTGGCTCAAATGAACGTTCTGAAAAAACTTTATTAAGCTATGCTATGCTGAAGAAAGAACAGAGAATTCTTGAATTTTTTCCCTACCGCCGAGAAAGAATTTCTTCTTCAGTTCAAGTTCATTTCAAAATACTTCAATCGGTACACGCAAGAAATAGGCCAATTCGGCGGCTTTTTGCTCAATTTCACGCGGAGTCAAATTCTCATCAGTACGCGTCAAGGGAACGGCCCCCTGTCCTTTGATTTCCATATAAAGGACACGACGAGCATAAATACCCTCTTTAACTTCGATTCGGATGGACTGAATATCTTTCATACGAAATCGTAGAAAGATGCGACGATTTTTTCCAGGAAATCCCCAACGAAAAATACACACTATTCCTTCTTTTCTATCGAATCGATCATAGCCACTACCTACATTCCACGAAATTGTGCACCACAAATAGGAACTAATAAAGAGACCTGCGATACCGTAGAAAGACATCACGATCCCTTGTGGAAAAAAAAGAATTTGTTGAGGCGGAACTAAAGATATCAAATTCTTACCGAGATAACTGGAAGATCCAACTAATACGAATCCTAGTGAACCTAAAAAAAGGATAAAGGCCCAGCAGAAATTACTTATTTTTCGAGACCCCACTATAAGTTCTATCCATATATGTTCTGATCGACAACTCATACTAGATCCAGTTGCATTTTATTGGAATTGAGAAAATAGTCCAAATGAATTTGACTTTCGTTTTTTTTGTTTCCGAAGTAACTCTCATCAACTAGCGTCATTCGAATGTAACCCTTTAGGAGTAATTCATCTAATTGGTTAGATAAAATTGGTTAGGTCTAAAATAAGAATATCCCTTTTCTATGATCTCCTATAGATATCCACATATAGATACATTGACTTTACATTTCATACATCCACCTGGATTCCGATCCATTTGAAAATTGCTATAATTTATTTACCCATATATTTACGCATACATAAGAGCTATGTTCGAAGGAAACTGCCATATTCTACTAAATAGATATCTGTGTTATCTATATCTAAGTCTTGAAAAAAAATAGATAAGATTTGCACCTATCGAATCTAAAAAATCTTGTTTTTTTGAACATGAAGAGATAAAGAAGCCATTGCAATTGCCGGAAATACTAGGCCCACTAAAGGCACAAAGAAAGAGGGTAAGTTGTTAAAAATTATCATAGAATGGGTACCTCGATTTAATATTTGTACCTGTTATTGTTAGAAAGATATCTTAGAATAATTATAATTCGTATAGAATTATATTGAGTATATCTAAGTGATTATATATATTAAATAATAAGTGCAAGGAATGGATAATTAAATAAATGAGACTTATTCTTCTTTATCTTTCTACATGAAATATAGAAATATACGTATGATAATCTATTCTATTCTTGTCTTCCAATTCGAATTCAATCCAACAACAGGATTCTTAGTAAAAATAGAGATTCTCGGAAGATAGAAAGAAAAGATACTCTATATCTATATTTTCTATATTTGAATTATATATACTATACATACAAAGCAAGAAGGAAAGATGACCTTCGGTTTATTTTATTTGCCTTGCCCAATTTGAATTTTGAAGAAGGAACCATTTTTTTTTTATCTTGTTGATAGAGGTTTCCTAATTAATAATCAGGAATATCGGTATAAAAAAAAGAATTATCCGCACGATTCTTTCTACAATTTACAATTCAATATTATGATGATTATGTCACCAAAGAAAAATGATTATGTCACCAAAGAAAAAAGAAATTCTTCCTTAGAATTTTGACTTTGATTCCGATAAACTACCTAATTGTTCGCTACAAATACAAAAATGTAACTAAATAAAATAAAAATAATTTGACTTAAGGCTCCACTAAACTTAATAAGTGAATTTTAATTCAAAGGAAAAAAAGCGTGAAGCTTAAATAACTCACTCAGAACACCCTTTAAAGGATTACGTGGTACGAT